AGGACATCTCATGGAGTATAAGTGCCTTTTACCAGTGAGTAATTTAATTTGGCTAGGCTCAGTCCTCTTATGAGCAGTCCCCTTATGCTTTTCTTAAAAAGGAAAAAGCTCGACTTTGGAAGAGGGAGTGTGTTTCCTGCCTGCCTAGGTCTGAGTATCTGGTCCCCAAGGGGGTCACGCAAGGGATGAGATAACTCGATCTGTTGGGGGAGGAGTTTACTTTTTATTAGGATAGGACGATTTTTATCCCCCTTCTACGTATACATAAATGTTTACATTACAGCCGCCGAGTGCTTCCTGGTGTGAAGTCCCGTGGGTGGTCCCGCTTTGAGGTAGTCTGGGATTTTATTTCTCCATTTTCTCAAGCCAGCTAGATCAAAGATGGCTAGGGCAGGCACAGGTTAATAGCTAGGTCTAGGTTGTTAAAGGGTTAGGTCAAGGTCAAAAGCTGGGGCAGTGGAAGTTTTCCTTTCTGGGAGTTCTGTTCCATTCCTACCAGTAATCTATAGGTATTTCTCTGAAAGAGCTAATGATAATAGATAGATTTATCTTAAGATTCTAGAGAATAAATAGCTTTGTTCCCCTTCGCCTATCTAATCTTCTTTCTCTACAGGAGACTACTCTACTAGTATACTTATTAAGCTGGGGCGGTATCTTTTTAGTCAGTTTCAGGCCAGGCCCTTGCTTATGGATAAGCCGTAGTTGTCCCTCAAAATGCGGAAACCTATACAGTTTGAGTGCTGAGCCCTGTGCTTTGCTGTCCATTTTCCTCGGAAAGAAAAAGGCTTAATTAAGTAGGGATCCCCTCTAGTTCTTACCCTCCAGGTATACTCTCTAGCTCTCCGCCGTCAGAACCTTTGAGCTAACAGCAGGATATATTAACAAGTTCAATAGCCAGCCTATCTCTTAATCGTACGCTTACGAGCATATCTTAGTTCCATCTCGTGGGAGTCCATCTTCCTTCCCGTTTGTTTAAGTTTGAGTTCCCTTCGGGAGGTGGGGCAGGCAAGTTTGAGGTGGGCAAGTGAGCTCTCCCGGCCAGTCTCCTAGGGTCTAAGACAGGGAGTGACTAAGTTTTCAAGGGGAGGCGGCAAGTTAACAAGCCAGTTTCTTTCACCAATCCTGTGAGCTAGCTCCTTTCTTTCTTCCAGTGTAGAACTAGAACCAGCCTATAATCTATTCATCTTACGAACATATTCCCGCTCCATTTTTTCTTAAGAAATAAGAAAGAAAAGAAGCAAGCAGATGAATCGATATATAGTAAACTCTATATACTGAAAATAAGGTACTATCCAGTGAGCAAGCCTGTTCGAGTTGTAGTTCCTCCAGTAGGGCTGGGGCTTGAAGAAGTCGTATATATAGACTATGTCTTTTATAGGTCTGGGCTTTTGCTTTTTTAATCCCCTGAATTGGCAATGGAAGTTGCAGTTTCTTCTGCCATTAATACAGTTTCAGGAGGAGTTGCACTTCTCCCTTACATACCAGAGTTTGAGACTCAGGCTATAGGATCCTTACTCTCCTCTCCTGGGATTATCAGAGTGTCAGATTAGCCTTTGGATTCGTTCTGCCTTCCACTCTATATCCAATCTTTTTCCCTACCAGTCGCTCTCTTTGGCCGGCCTATTGATGGAGCGGGAGTAGGGGTTCACACTTTTAGTATTTTATTTCCAAGCTAAGCCTCTGGAGTGGCATTTCCAGTTGCTTCTCTCTTTCCTGGGGAAAAAGTTCCAGGCAAGCAATTTTTAAAGCATTTATATGAGTTTAGTTTATTAAGCTTAAGCTAGGTTTAGAGCTTTCCTTGTGTAAGCGAATCCCCCATTAAGGATATAAGAGTGGTCAGGAGTGTGTGCAAGGCAGTTTTATAATGTTTAGTGAGGTATTGATTTCCTAGGGCAAGCGCAGTTTCTTTACTTTCAAGCCTTTAAGTCTCTTGGGTAAATAGGGATCCTAATCCTAGGCAAGCTAGTCAATTAAGTTTCTCTTCATTTTCCGAGATAAGCAGTTCCATTCCTTCGCCTTCTCCAGGATTTGACCCTTCGCTTTCCACTGAGCTGAGGTAATCCCTGAAGCCCCTCTGGTTGCAGTGGCAGTTGCCAGCGAGTAAGACAGTGAAAGCAATGGCTAGGGATTTTATTACTCTTCTTGACAAAGAGAGGAATCGTTTTGGACTTTAGCTTCTCCCTGGGAGAGAATACTATACGATTAGTTTCCCCAGTTCTCTTCTTTTAATCTAATCTACTGCAATTGAAAGCTATTCTCCAGTCTGTGCTAAAGATATTCCCAAGTTTGTAGGTTCTTCTTTAGAGCCAGTTCCACTCGATCCCTCTGAGCCTGTTGGAGTTGCATAGTAAAGCATATTTTCTATTTCCTTTCCTTCTCCAAGCCATCCAGCCGCGCCAATTGCTGCAGTCCTAAGGTAGCCTCTTGCAGCAAGCCAAGCAGGAGATGAAAAGAAAGCTCTTCTCTTTCTTTAGAAGCAGGAGAAAATGCAGTATAACCATCTAGTAATAAAGCGGTAAGGACTATCCATTGGAGGATAAAGTTAGCTAGTTCAAGCAAGGGTAAAAGCAGCAATATTGAAATCTGGGATAGCTGGTTCCACGGGTTCTAAAGCTCTAGAGCAAGTAAGTTTTGAAGCTATCCATATGGATCAAGGGATAATTACAGTGCTAAGTCCATCTAGTATGAGTTCATAGCTAGGAAGCCAATCTAGGCTAGGATAAGTTGATAGGTAATAGATTGCGGGTTAATCATTGAATCTTCCTTTTTTTGAAGTATGCCTGTTCCTCCAGCCTTTCTATGTTCTGTGTCACCGCAGGGTAAGCAAGGGCAAGGGTAAGCGCAGGAATATTTATTGAAAGCTGTATTAGGTGGTATATTTTTTTTTCAAGCGTTAGTTTGAAAGTCTTTAAAAAGCCGTATCTTACTCTATCGAATGCCCCTTTTGAAACTAGATCTTTTAGGAAAGCTAGCCACTCAAAGGAGTAAAGCAAGTGGGCAAAAAGAATTCTTATTTGCTCTTATATTTCCGGAGCACTCTCTCATCGTTAGACCTAGCAGGGAATGAAATGAAAGTATTCAACCATATGATGATAGGAGTCCGTCCTACCTTGGATAGCGGATTCTAGGTCCTAAGGATAGAGGCTAGCCAGTTCCCATTCATCCAGTTCCCTTTTTGGAGGTTCAGTGCTAGGGCTTGAGTTCAAGTTGTAGTTGCGTTCCATGCATAGGATGTTATAGGTTACGGGTTCGATACATTTCCAGTGGAGTTGTACATTCCAGTAGAGTCTTTCCTCTAGATAGAGGACAAGGTTCCAGTGGAGGCAATCTAGGCTCCCAACTCTATGGATTTTCCGTAGTTGCTCTTAACCCAGCTCTCAAGTTAGCTCGGGACGGGAGGCTATGAAATAGTTGAAAGCAGATGCTGAATTAGAGACAGTAGATCCAGTATCTCTTACAGAGGAAAGAAAGGAAGCCAAGAAAGTCGAGGGAGAGAAAAACCACTGTTTAGTTTAGATCCGATTTGAGTGGGTATGGCCCTTTTTCTAGTTGGAGAGATGCTTGGAATAGCCTAGTAGCGTACCCAAAGGTCCAAGGCAAGGCATCGGGTTACTTTCTTTCTAATTGGGAGCGAAGAGGAATCAGATCAGAGCTTAGCTAAAGGTTAACTTAACTAGGATAGATGGGCCTTGAGCCTTTAGCTAATCTCGAATGTTGTTACCCAATTCACTATCCCCACGGTTGGGGCTTTACATCAAGTGGAAAACCGGGCGCTACTGATGCTGCTCGTTCCACCGTGCTCCTTTTGGAAAAAACTGTGAAGCACAACCCCATCTTTGTCTTTTGCTATAACAAGTGCTGCTTCTAGTTCGACTGGAGAAAATGTAACCGGTGCTGCTAGTGGTGGATAAGCTTGCTATGGTAGTGGTGGGAGAGCTGACTAAGCGATGAGTTCTGACTCTGCCGCAGAAGCTGGTGGTGGAACGACTACCCGCTGCTGCTGCGCGGCTGTTGGATCGACTGTGATAACTCAGCATACCTACCCTAGCTCTTCTTCCCTTTCACCAAATCGAGGATGAGTTTCATACTGAGGGTTGAGGATAATTGGTAGGCAAGGCTGATGCGATTGATTCGCGGACTGATAGGATGACTTGGAAGAAAAGGCATTGGGCTGATACGAGAGATGGACCGACGCAGACAGATTGACTGACAATAGCAATAGGCTCTTACACGAGCTGAAAAGGGAGGAATGCACCACCGGAAAGAGAAGATTCAACCTTAGCCTTAGCCCCTAAGACGATAGGGGACTACTTTGAATAGCGATATGCGGGCTAGAGCAAATAGCCGGAGACAGAAGTTAGCCTAGGGGGCTTCCTTTCCTATAGGGTCTGTTACACGAACGGAAAGATAGGACCGAATACAAAGCATTGACCCGCGAATGATTGATTTCAACATTTTTATAGGAAAGCGGGGATATAGAGAGGAAAAACCACTTATTTGAATGCAATTCGCTCTATGAATGTCACAGAATAAGTGGTTGAGATAATAGATATGAAGACTGAGCATGCGGAGAAGAGTGTAATGTTACCCGCTCTGTTAAGGTAGTTCAATGATCCGAGGGAATGAAACTAGTGAAGTTTGCCTATTTGGCATTCAATTCATTAAGCATTCTCCTTTCTTGCTCTGGACTGACTGAGGCATTGGACTAGATGCGCTGCTAGTCCTTGCTTCAGTAAGTAAGGCTGTCTCTTCTTCCCCGGCTTGAAGTAAAGTGTCAGTTCCTTTCGTGCAACCTACCCTTGCATATGCCTCCTCTTCCTCGTACAAAACAATGCCTTGAGGAATCCGTGCATCGAGACTAACATATGAGACTAGTGAAATAAGTTACTTGCCCTGGCTTCCTACCTCCACAGAAGACTTGATAACACTAAAAGAGGGAATGGTGGGTGCTCCACCTCGACCTCGAGCCTTCCCTTCATCACTCTAACCTTTACCCGAAAGAAGGAGGAAATCACGATAAGGGCAGTCACCCACCCGGGGGAAGTGTCAGGCCAATCGACCATCAGCTGAGGAGAAGAAATATCGAAAAGATTGAACTTCAATTACGCCGCCATTTAGTAGTGATTCGGGGGAAGAGGAGCTTGGTAGCTTGCTCCAGTCCAGTTTCAGAGGTTCAGAAGCCAAAGGCAACTCTCAGACCCTTTGAGTTTACAGACTCTGCCGCTTAAGTGACTACGAGATAGAACATGGGTTCACCCGCTCAAAACAAAACTACAACTAGACTACCAGAAGAGGAACTTAACGGGCAATAAGACCTACTAATAGGAAGAAAAGGTGCTATCAAAATAGGTTCCGAATCGAGCAATAAGTGAAGGAGCTTGACCAATCCCAATGAGGGAAGTAGCTGAAAGAGAAGCGGAAAGGGACATCTTGAACTCAGGGGGAAGGGACCTTAACGACAACCAAAGAAGTGCGTGCATTTCCCGATCAAAGAAGCCCTTGAACTCACCTTCATTCAACAAAGAAACTTCACGCATGAACTCTCCTCGGGATTGGACTCTTTCTGACAGCCCTTTTGCCAGCGTAGCGCATTGAAGTGGGGAATGAAAAAGACAGAGTGGCCGCAGGAAAGGAACTGGCTTCATACTATATAAGTAAAGGGATTTCCTCTTCCCGGAATGAAAGACAGAGAAAGGAAGGAATTGGTATTGGTACCGCTTTGCCTTGCTTGGCACCTTTCCTTCGCTTGCTTTCTTGCATGGACAGCTACCAAGCCTTACCTCTTGACTTTCCTTCGGGTAGACTAAGAGCTCTTTCTTCAATAAAGGTTTTGAACAGTTCAATGGCAGATCCCCCTCTCTGGAAGGTACGGCATTCAGCTTGTGGATCGAATTGGGTAAATATAGAAAGGTAGTTTCAGTGATCCTCTGGTTCAAGCCTAATTCCAATCGAGGTTGCCTTAAAAGCATGAAATTCAGTCAGCCTTGACATTAAGGTAAGGGTAAGTATATCGTGGAGAATGTCTTTTTTATTAGAGTTGGAGACGAAAATCTTTTCTTTGATGCGCAGAAGACGGGGTGAGCTAGACTAATGGCATGGGAAGGGAACTTCCTTTCCTCGAGAAAGCAGGTTCCTTCTTTTAGCCTCAGTGAACCAAGTTCAGTGATCCAATCAGCCTGAATCGGACAGAAGAAACTCTAACTCGAAGGATGGGATCAACTCTCACGAGAAGGAAGGGCATGATTCAGAATATAGTGAATCCGGTGTGGAATCGAACGAGAAGGGAAGGCATTGGGCTTGTGGATCTAACTCCTAATCAGTCAAGTCGGAAGAGAGGAAAGAAGGATTAAGAGCTCATCTGGACTGACTGGTAGAGCGTGAAGCTGTACCCCTAAGTCAGCTTGGCGAGTTCGTTTGCTATCTTATTTTACGTAATATCGGGTGTTAGAACGGATTCTCCTTTAGTAGCTAGTCGAAGATGGTTCACCTGGACTTGCATCCTATGAAGTATTAAATGAAGGAAGCCAAGCATTGAATGACTTATGAAGAGAAGCATGCCTGACGCTTTCTAGAAGAGTTGTCTTAGATACCGAATCAACTGTCTTAGACTTGACTACAGAGATCGAACTCGAACTCATCATCCTTGGCTGCTATGAAACATATCGCTTCTTCGTACCGTACTCGACCTTGGGATCAATGTCCCATCCACCGCCCTTCATCTAACTGCTTTAGTCAAGCAGTCACGTGCCTCTTCCAATATTACATATTGCCTCGCTCTCAACGCAAACGATAGTAAGGGAGTCCGCGGGGGGGTCATATTGATCCGGCTATATCCACTAGCGCTCCTGTCCCGTGGCATGAGGTATGATTGCTCTATTCTCGCCCGCAATCCTGACTATTTCGTAGCCTCTTTCTGTGCCGCCTCGTTCGACTACTTCTCCTATTTAGATTCAACCTCTTCAAATCGCCTTAGCTTAGTAAAAGCGAAGGGTCCAGGAAAGAATGCACCGAGAGGTAGAAGACTCACTATCTGTTGTTTACGTCCTGCGGTAATCAAACATCGCCTCTCGTAGACATTCGCGTTCCTGTGCGGTTATCAAACGCACTCGTATGCCTTTTTGGGCTTCCCCTTTTTCAATCACCTCCTACCTTATGGAAAGCCCACTGCTGAAGACCCTCAATCGAAAGGTCAAGGATTGTTCGTGCTGTTCCGGATATAGAGAACACCATCTCCGGTTCTTGGAAACCCACCGCTCTTCTTCTTATCGCTCTGCTTCTAGCTATTCGGATAGACTACACCTCAGAAAGAAAGTCCGCTATTCTATTCAATATCATGGCAGAAATCCCGGGAATGGGCATCCATCATCAGATGTCTAGGCACAAAAAGAGAGATATGCCAGAAAGACAGGATACGGGTACTCTACTCTACGGGGGAAGGAATGGGATTTGGCACGCTGAAACCCTAAGCCCCCTTTCCCTGGTTTCTATATCTTTATTACGAATAAGTTTGATGATTCCGTTGTCTCTCTTTCCTAGGCCTGTTCCAGGTGTGTACCCGGATCTAAGCTCCGAAACCTGCTTTTCTTAAGCCCGACGTCTGTCACTTTCAATAGTAAGCTTATTCGATATCCTCCTTCGCTTTACCTATTTGAATTGAACTAGAGCTTTATTGATTGATTGATTGACAGACAGACCGGATTTCCAACTAGATTCCTATTGAGACCCTTGACGACCTACCAGATGATCATCCTAGAGTTCCCTCTAGCGAAGTTTTGTCAAAAGACATAGACCGTGGCGTGGCATTAGTTCTAGCTCTCATTTCTTGCTTTTCATAGCTAACTGCCCAGACAAAGAAGGTCAGAGAAGGCTCAGGTATGATTAAGTCTCAATCGATTCTCACTATCGAATCGATTTCTCCCAAGGCTAAAGAAAGCACTGAGCCTGCTCCGAAAATGCTGTGAGAAAGAGGATCTGTTGGTTTAGGATATAACTTTTGGTTCATGAAGAAGCGACCCCTCCGCATCAAGATAGTCAATCGCTGCTCCTAGAACCGGGGGAAGACTAAATGGGCGAAAAGAAGACATTCCGGGGGCGAGTGAATCAGGCTCCGTGCCAGTCAATCTAGTTGCTGGTTGATCTCCCTCAGGGCGAGTTGCTATCGCTGCTTCCTCTTTCGTTCAAGCGGCATGAAGCTCATCTTCATTGACTGACTCGGAAATGAGCCCGTCACCCGAGAAGACGGACTGACTGGCATCGTACAATATAGAAGGCTGATCCCGCTTTGTTAGCCGCTCCTTCATCTGTCAGTTAAGCTGCTGATAGCTCATTCCCTGAATCATCGGACACAGCCATACCCTATGTGAGTTTGTTTGCTGGAAGAGAGGTGTCAGAGGACTTCCCCGATTCAATTAAAGAAGGAATCTCATCTCTCTTCCAATAAAAATAGAACAGGAAGAGTCGGAAGTCCGTAGCTTGGAGCTTGGCCTGACTGCTTCCTCCACTAATTGCCGGAAGAAGCCGGCCGTAAAAGAAAGATCTTCTACTTCAACCTGGCTTCGGTTGACCCCCTTTCGGTGGTAGTAAGAGCAGAGTCTTGGGTTGGTGCTTGAAGTAAGGGTCATCAAAGAGACGGATTTCCTTTTTTGGATTTGGTAATCTAGCTAGACTTCCTGGTATTCCAGTTTCTAGGAAGGGAGACATGGCTAAGGCTTGTGGCTAAATTGCTACGGCTTCCTCTTAGAAAGAAAGGTAAGAAGGAAGGTCAAGGGAAAGAGATAAGGTATAGCATAGCCGGTGGGAAGGAAAGAGTAGTGTTTAGCAATCCGGCTGACATTGAACTTGAACTAGCTGCTGCCATTGAAAGAGAAGAGAGTTCCGTGATTTCCGGGCTTAGCTCTGCTTTTGTTGAAGGCATAAGCGCTGCTATTGAATTCTTTTATTTTATGGCCTGACTGTTTTCTGAACGAATCCTGTTCTCTTATCCCCTGCTGTCTCTGAAAGATCAGATGTGAACTCTTCTCGACTCTGAACGAATGGTTTCAGCTATTGTTCAAAGGAGAATGGCTCAAGTGGAAGCAGTTGAGTTTGCTGGTATCATAAATCTTAAACAAGTTGATCCCACGTGCTATCCAAAAGGATTTTTTTAGTTAGGAGTTTATCCCCGATAGCAAAGGAAGTGGCAGCAGTGGTATCGTATATAAGAGGGAGGCTGCTTTTCTATTTTATAGAAGAGTTCTTTCTTTCGAACCATCGGTACTCGTGTACCATTGCATAGGCCGAAATTGACTACTTTACCTCCCCGCCCCTTACTCGTCTTTTGAAAGCCAGAACATTCGCATAGAGGAGTATCTGTATCACGCATGCTCCCCCACTGATGACAAAATGACCTTCTATCCTCTTCTAGGAATTCCTACCCCTAAAAATGGGAGAGGGGAAAAAAGTGGAAGAGTATTCTGCATGAATATGCTTCTGCACTGGGAATATCTCATAGCGGGAAGGCCCAGAGATCATAAAGGATGGGATGGGAATGGAGGCATTCCAGCCCAACATACTCCGGTGAATAGGTCGAGAGAGATAGGTAGGGGAGTGGGATAAAGGAAGTATAGTGAACAGTTGAGTGGCTATCCAACCATTCAATCGGCTATGGAGGGAGGTTTCAGCAAGCGGGTAAACCGATGATGACTAGTACAAACTTAGGTAGGTCGATCGTCGCTCATCCCGCGTGTTCCCCCCCGTTAAGTTTTTCATCCCTATGGAAAAGCAAGTATTCCGATTGGAGGAAATTTCCACCCTCTGATGATCCATTCCGCCCTTCCCTATACTATAGCCGGAAAGGTATTAAATCTTATGGATTACTTTCAGTAGTTCTTCCACCCCCTATTTGAGTAAGGCTGGAAGGAATTGGCAGAATTTTTTTAGGTCCCAATGAGAGGGGACCAGGTCTTGCGACGGATGCAAGCTAGACTTTGAAGCAAAAAATCCAAGATTTCATAGAAGAAGGAAAAATCAACGTGGCGGATGAACAGGAAGCTCCTAAGAACCCCAACGATAAAATGGGAGTTTTTTTTTTTATTATAGAACTCGCTCCCTAGTCACGCTCCGGTCTCAACATACTGGGCCGAGGAAGTGTCCGATTTCCAACATCCCCCTACCATCACTACAATGAATGTTATTTTTACTATCTGGCTTTGTGAGGAACTCCCACTGGATCATCATGACCCCTACGTTCCGGCTTCCAAAGGCGATCCTAAGGGAAGAATCATTTTGAAAAGGGATAAGGCTGCAAGAAGAACAACGAGAGGAAGCTCAACCAAGTCCCAAGATTATGCTGTAAGGCATCGATTTCCTCTTTTTTGGCCGGTTGCCGACACTTCCGGGATGCTGCTTCTGCAAAGGTATCAGGTTCTTTGACAGATTCGATAGAAGAAAGAAAAACACGATGACTTCTAAAAAAAAGAATCATAAGAAACTAACCTCTGCATTGGAAATTTAAGACGAGAGGAGCGACAACCCTCAAGAGGTGAGGAGTGTTAATATATCTATCATTTATATATATATATATATAAATCCCCAGATCCATCATTCATTCATTCCCTCACTCACGTTTTCTCAAGGTATCAGAGCGGAGTTTTGGGTAAATCCCTTTCGATTTCTGCTAATTCTCTTCTTGTTGCACTATGCCCAAGCTTGACGATAGCAGTGGAGCGCTGTCTGCGGCGGTTGTTGCTAAGGAAACACTCAAGGATCGAGTGACCCAACTTCATGGCAAGGTCGACCATTTGGGCGGACAAGTGTAGACTATGGCAGAAAGGCAGGAGAATCGGGAATTGTTGGTCACCAGACGCTCGCTAATGAGTACCGCGTCTTCCCAGTGAAGGAGAGCGGTCTTCATGGGGCCTCAACGATCCCGGTGGCGATGTCCAAAACGTGACGGACTAGGTAAAATTGAGGAGCTTTCTGTGGAGATAGGTCTCCGGTTCGTGAACCGAATGTCTCACCTGGTGACTCCAGACGCATTTGAGTCCTGTAACCGCAGCCATTCAACGGGATTCGAAATGCCAAGGCTCGAAGACCTCTGGGACATGGAACAGTACTTTAATTAAGGCTGTTCGTGCCCCTTTTGACGACCAAGTAACAATGGCAACAATGTATCTTTCTGGGGATGCGAAGCTGTGGTGGCGGACGCGATATGAGGATGTGCTGGAAGACCGTTGCGAGATCAACGCCTGGGAGGAACTAAATAGGAAGCTCAAGGAAAGGAGCAGTTCCTGCCTGAGAACGTTGCATGGCTCGCACGAGAGCCCCTGATGCGGACCGGCACTGTTCGAGAAAATCAAAGCAGACCATGGGGGACTGACCCGAGCTATAGATAAAGGAAGGACTTTGATAGATAGAATAAGGCACTCAGACATCAAAAAGAGGGCTACTTCACTATGAATGGTAACATATGAATTGAAACTAATGCGACGGGTGTCAATTACCAAAAACGACTCGACCACTAACTTAGTCTCGCGGGACTTCTAAGACAAGGCCGAAGATAGATGCGAAGAATATTTGAAACCACTCTCGAACCATCACACGGATTCCAACCCAACTGCCCATGATATGGTAAGAACGGAATGAAAAGGCAAAAAAACGATTCTATGCGCAGACGTGAAAGCTCTATCGATAGAAGCATTCTAGCCTATTTTGATTTAGAGAGGATTCCCTCGTCTGAGAACCGCCATTCACGCACTATTCTTCCCCACTAAAAAGAGCGATTGATAATCTCGATAACCTAAACAAAAATGCAGAAGTGAGCGTATCCCAAAGCTCTCCTCTCCCCCCCTTTTTTAGCCAACACCATTTTTCACCTTGTTTGGGTCAAAGCCAAAAATCTGATGAATAGAAGGAAAAGAGATCAGAAAGATACGCGGACGACTTTACTATAGTTTAGGTCGGATGTTTCCGTGAGCAGTAAGCAGCGGATCCCCCCTTATTTTGGGAAAGCTGGTGGCCGCGTGTGAATTCTTTCAAGGCAAGGGGCGGCCTGATTCGACATTGTTGTTTTCTCTGATCCGGTCGAGGTGGTTTTCGTTTACCAGCGCGTAGGTGGTCTAAGTTCCTATGACCGAGTCTTTCTGGCCCCTGTGAACATCTTTTCTTAATGTATTAAAGAGGGCCTCTCTAACCGGTGAAAAGTGGTGGGTGTCCACTAACGGCCATTCCTGGCTCGGCTCCGATAACGCAATTCCGGGAGGAGTCGGTAGTTGGGCACTGGATCCCTTCGGACCTGGAGAACGTGTGACGCTGGGTCGGGGTTTGGTGAACCAACTGGTCGCTCCTCTAGTTGAAGTATCGGGCCCCTTTTTCGTTGCCTAGGTTACACCTTCGGAATACCCCAGAAGGGAATTTTTCTCTACTTCCCTCAATCTTCACTTTACGCCACGCCGACTCCCCTTTCGTCATAAGGCGTGGAATTAGACCAAGGGGAATCCCCATAGGAACTAGTCCCTCAGATT